AAATAGTTTACTACGAAGATTCTGTTGATTAATTTATAGCTTTAATGAATACGCCATTTCCTACGTCATTTGCTTAGTATTGCAGTATACTAGACTGGGGTGTAAGACAGCGCATATGTCCATCTGGTTGCTTGCATATAACATCAATATATACAGATGCCGGACAGAAGAAAAAATGAAAAATATGATTGATAGAACAAGATAATATATAGGAAACTCAAAATTTTAAATCATGGATACATATATATCCTTAACATACTCAAGCGGCTCCCATTATTGGTATCAAACCAATAGCGATTCATACAAGCTAAATCTTCTAATCGATAATTAGGCCAAAAAAAGAACTTTAATTTAATTAATTCATTTTTTTTTCTGTCAAAATGTTTACTTTCATCCAAAAATTGACTCCAGTTTTTTATCTTGTTTTCCTTGCAAAATACTGTATTTCTATGCACACCATTCCTAGTCGTTAAATTCAAATTGAAAGAAATTAGAATTCTCAATTCTCTACGACGTCTAGACGATAAAATTTTTTCAGGAACAAGCAAATCATAAATCTTTTTGTCTCTATTTAGAGTTTTTCTTTTATGTCTTGGAATGGATTCATCAAAATTATTCTTAGTAACATTTTTTGGTTTTCGGTATCTTTGATTACTTTGATGCTTATTTTTATGAACCAATGAAATACCTATGATTTGATACATAAAAAACTGTCCGTCATTTTTTACAGATAGACGGGTACGTTCCATAATTAATATTCTATTTTTGATTAATTCTGTAAGATCCAAACGCTCAATCATTATATCCAGATTCATTTCTTTCCTTTTAATATTGGATAGAACAATTTTTCTTACTTTTATCAGGTTAAGCAGGAGACCGTATGCCGGGATATTATCTATCATTTTTTGATTCAATTTATTCACACGTCCATTCCATTGTAATTGCAAGGGAAAATCTCCTTTAAGGACGATTCTTAGTTTTCGGATCGGTTGTAAAAAAGATTCTTCAATATTGTTTTGATTCTTTAATTTAAAATATTGTTTTGAATTTGATGGGCTAAAATTTAAAAAATCCTCATCGTTTTCTTGCTTTCCAACTTGCTTTCCAAAAAAATACTCATCCTCTTCTTCCTTTACATCCTCATCCTCTTCTTCCTTTACATCCTCATCCTCTTCTTCCTTTACATTGATATTTTTATTTTCACTAAAATTCGGATTTATATTCAAATTAAAAAGAAGTAATTTGCTTGGGATAAACCAAGGTTTCTTTTTATATTTATCATAAAGTATCACAAACTCTGGAAAGAAAACAACTTTCGGAGTCGATGTGAATCGATTTAACATTAAGATTTTTTCATTCATTCCCATCCAATCAAAAAACATTACCATCCAATCAAAAAGGACCCTTTTGTATTTGTAAACGACCCTTTTGTATTTGTAATTGATTTCGGAATTTGAATGAATCGGAAGATAAAAAAGACCATCATTATGAATTTTATCAATTTTTTGGTCCTTATTAGGTTTAGGTTTAGCCTTAATATTTTTTTTTATTTTACAAACCAAATATTTTCTATCTGGATTTTTTTCCATATATATAATATAACTATAACTTTTTCCTAGATAATTATTGATAGGAATATTCTTGAGTATGTTAAAAAATTTTTCTTTATTTCTGGTGGAATTTTCTTGGTTCTTATTTGTTTCTAATGATGATCTATAAATATAGGAGTTCTTCTTAGTTTCAGAATGAATATATTTATATGATAAAAGATCATATCTATAGTTTTTTTGAAAATTCTCCTCTTTATTTGAAAATAAATATACTTTCGAATTTTGTTTTTTTTTGTAATCAACTAATTGGTCTTTTTCATAGGAATACCATTTGTTTAAATCTTTATTTTCAGACGTATGGGATTGATTGATTCCATTTCTCCATTTTTGTGGGACTAATCTAGACCATGTAATCTGAGATAAATCGTATTGATAATCACCTCTTAACCAGTTTTTCCATGGATTCATTCCATAATTTGGAAGTTTCTTATGTCTTAATTCGGAATGAAATATTCCTTGTCTTCCAAAAAAATCCTTTATTTCAGTCTTAAGAAAAAAAGACGGTCGATTATATTGAAGAATAGATCTTAACTTATTGAAGTTAATAACTTGGCTTTGTGATAATTTAAAAAATACATAGTTTTGTGACAAGTAAGATAAGTCAATATGGGGCTTCCCCTTACTATTTCTAAGATTATCAAAAGCCCTTTTTATAGTCATAGGCAAAATAAAATTGACTTTATTTTGTTTTGTTTTATTAATGCTTTCTTGATTTGTTTCGTTATTGTAAATGTATTTATCAAGAATTTTTTTTGTTGATGCGATAAAAAGTTGTAGAGCGATTCTGCGCATATTAATGATACATAGAAAGATATCTATGTATATTTTTTCAATGAAAAATTTAACTATTAATTGAATATTTTTTCTTTTAAATATTTTCCCAATTTTTG